AATCCTCTCTAAATCAAAATAGGCTAGAATGCTTCTATCGATAGAGCTTTCACGTCTGCGCATAGAATCGTTTTTTTGCCTTTTCATTCCGTTCTTACCATATCATGGGCAGTTGGGTTGGAATCCGTGTGATGGTTCGAGAGTGGTTTCAAATATTCTTCGCATCTATCTTCGGCCTTGTCTTAGAAGTCCCGCGAGACTAAGTTAGTGGTCGAGTCGTTTTTGGTAATTGACACCCGTCGCATTAGTTTCAATTCATATGTTACCATTCATAGTGAAGTAGCCCTCTTTTTGATGTCTGAGTGCCTTATTCTATCTATAAAAGTCCTTCCTTTATCTATAGCTCGGGTCAGTCCCCCATGGTCTGCTTTGATTTTCTCGAACAGTGCCGGTCCGCATCAGGGGCTCTCGTGCGAGCCATGCAACGTTCTCAGGCAGGAACTGCTCCTTTCCTTGAGCTTCCTATTTAGTTCCTCCCAGGCGTTGATCTCGCAACGGTCTTCCAGCACATCCTCATATCGCGTCCGCCACCACAGCTTCGCATCCCCATAAAGATACATTGTTGCCATTGTTACTTGGTCGTCAAAAGGGGCACGAAGCTCTTTCCGAACTTGGTACTACTCTGTCTTACCTTGTTCTTGAGTTTCCACGGCTCTTTCCCATCGAAGTCCTTGTTGGGCAGGTGCTATTCGGGCAGATTCAACTTCGAGCTAGGCTTTGCTGACTTGAAGGTCCAGGTGGAAGTAGTAAGAATTGATGACAAGCAGAGCTCTACTGAACCTACTTTATAAATGCAATCGCCGGATGATTTCCCATCTCCTGACAAAGATCCTAAGTGAGGTGGACTTTATCCATACCGTACTGGCAGGTACGTTCTTAAGAATACCAATTCTTTCGGACCGAAGCGCGCGATATGGCTTTTTGGTGGATCTCGCTAGTGAGACATATTGAATCGTATATGGACTAGTTGCACCCATCACCTGCCCGAATGCCTGTATCAACCGTTGTTTCGGTGCTCCTTTATGAATCGTACTTCCTTTGATGAATATTACACCTTTCGAGGAGAAGGAGGCAGAGCGAAGTCCATTCTTATGGGCAGGGCACAACAGCGAGCAAAACGGGATGCTTCACAGCAGGCAGCACAGAAAGAGGAGTAGATCCAATGGGAGCCTGCCAACGAAATAGGGCCGGGATCCGAGCATCTTCTTGAACCACCAATCATATTAGGATGGAATACGAGTCGTAGACCTTCAGGCACCACGAGAGCAGCCCTAGTAGGAGTTTCAAGTCTGAGGTCAACAGCTGGTGTAAATCGGCCTCTCACCTCTCCTTTTTAGGAGGTAAGCGAACAAAGACCCGACTCCCCACATCCCTCCACACTACATTGATGTTGGCTTTGAAGGAAACATTCGATGAGTAGGCGGGGACCCAAGACAAGAGGGAATGAATATTTGCTCCACAATGCTTCTTTCCTTTACATAACCTTTATGTCATTTTGAACCTATTGGCGAAACTAGTAAGTTTTTTTGTCGGACGATTTGTTGCCAAACTTCAATAGTCAAAACTTATATAGGTCTTAGCCCAATATAGACAATATGCATCCACCTGATGAACCTAGTTCGATTAACTATAACGGCTGACTGCAGTCCCTGATCAAATCTTTGGCCATGGAGTAGTATTGTTAGTTGGGGGCACGTAGGCGGAGGAACCTGCTACTCTGGTCTAGCACTACGATAGAATCTCGGGTTGATTGAGAGCAGAGAATCAAGACTATTACCTTAAATTAAAGGGTATGACATAAAATGAGGGAGCCATTCTAAGTAGTATCCTTACCAGCCCTTGACATATGAACTCAGGGTAGCCACAGTGAGAACCCATGACCTCTTTTATTTCGCTTTATTCTTTCTCCAGTCTTGCTTGTTAGCGTCTAAAACATCATTGATGGACGTTTCACATGACAGAGTAGGTGATGAATGTGTTTATTCTACCTTCGAAAAACGCGACCAGCGCATTAGCAGTTCGCGTGAAATCAGACTAAACCAAGGATCAGAGGTACGAGATTAACAACCAGACCAGTAGATTATGGTAATGGTACTTACGAGTAAAGGTAGAAGGGAACTAGCCTTATTAACTAATTAATTAGGTCTAGGTAACGAAGAAGTCTTGGTCTTGGGGTTTCAAACATAGATTCCACAGAAACAAAAGAAAGATCAGGATCAAGAGAAGGAGGAAGAGAGGGGACAATCTACTCGACCAGTAGGTACAGGAGGTATGGTTAATAACTAGGCTGACTTCCTTCGAGGGTAGGGGTGAAGCTACTAGACGCCAAGGAAAGCCCGAACAGGAGCAGAAAGCCTAAACCCGAGCGTCAGTCCCGAGCTTCTTGTCCTGAGAGCAACTGACATCAGCAGGAAACAGACAAATATAGTTTTTTGTTCGATTGATATGACCGAACATGATGGTGTTGCTCATCTGTTACTATCTTAGGTCCTAGAAACCTCTGGGCCCTTTAGATCTCCTATGAGGTGTGCTCTATGTTTCGGGTTGCCAGCCTACTCTTGTCCAGTAACTGATGTATCGTAACCAGTCTTATGAGATGTCTGCATTGCTGCTGCTAAAGGAAGCAAGGGAAGACAAGAAGACGATCTGATGAAGCGTCTTTTCTCGTCTGCTTTTCCCTCTTCTAAGCTAAACTTTCTAAAGTAAAATAAGGTAGAAGAATGAATAGAATCTTCCTCTTCCATTCCACTATATTTAAGAATATAATAAAGAGGACGAAAACAGAAGCAAAGGAAAGAGCATATCTTGCTTCGTCTTCCACTCTTTATAATGACTCGATAAAGGACTTTTGAATGGACATATGATACTGGGGAGGAAGCCCCATTTCGTTCTCTTAGCTCAGAGAGGTTGTCGATTGAATACCTTGACTGTTGATACGACCTAGCTATTTGAATTGACACAATTTAAAAAGGTAAGGCACTAGTCTCCTTGTTTGAGAAGAAACTGCTATTGAATTCACAGCCTCTTGTGAACAACTCCGCTGCAAGAAGAGTAAGCGCTCTTTTCAATATCTGGTGTGTGTTCGTACGTAGGAGCTCTCAGCCTATCTGCTTTGTTGAATAACCGGTGTGATGTTAGCAATTGAAGAGGAAGGCCGATCACTACATAGAGTACCTCTCGCTCTCGGATCGGCAGGCAAGCGACTTTATTGAATTGAACAGCTAGCTCCTCACATGAGTAAAAGAATATAACCTCAATCCCTAGTCGTACCAGGTGGCATGATGTTTTTTATAGACGCTCAGCCTATGATCGTTTGAGTGAGACAGTTCGATGTCTTAGTCGTGTCCTATGAGCTCCCTGTGGTGAACTTCCTCAGAAGGAAGCTTTGGTCAATAGAAGATATGGATCTCTCAAGCATTACTACCGGACAGAAGAAACTCGAACGAGAAGGCTCAGGCGGGTACGGCATGATTGGGTTAGCTAGACTCATTGCGCCGAATAAAAGAAGTTGTTCTAGTCGCATTGGTTCATGTTAGGTAAGTATTGAAGCTTAGGAACAACAGACCATAAGCATGTATCCGATGCTAGGCTGGGCGTAACAGGATCACCGGTAGACTAATCCGGGGTTTACTTTCGTCAACAAGTCAAAGACAGCCGATTCGTCTTACTAACATGTCTTCTGCTGGGATTGGGTGACTGTTTCCTTTGATAGCATGCTTTCTCGGCGGAAGGTGGTTGAGTGATGGGTGACTTGTCTTTTCGATTGATTGGCTTACGGATGGAAGGTTCGGACAAGAATGACTAGGCCGAGTGTTGGGCTTTCGGGATCAACGAATCTTAATAATCGTTTCTGTCACTTTGATTGATGAACTTGTTGGGCTCACTGGTGTATCCATGGGAACTTTCCGTCGAACGAACGAGCTTCGGTTCATGAATTAAGACTGCCCTTCCGCCCGAGGGAATGGGAAAGACGAACTTCTAAGTCAGTTACAATAAAAGATGGGAACGGAACTAAGCAACAAATGCAGAAAGAACTACTGAAGCTCTTTCGCTTTACTCTCACCTTTCGCTTACCGTCTTTCCTACACTAAGGTCTCGCCTCCCTTTCGCTTTCCTCGTCCACCAGCTGCAGCAGAGGCTGCAGATACATGTCCACCCATTGATCCACTACCATAAGCAGTTGCAGTTTCGGTTGAATAAGCAAGCTCCTTTCAAACATCAACAGTTTCAGTCCTATCCTTTAAGTCCTTCCTTTCGGAATAGGGCTCCGTTCGACAGATAATTGATTCCTTACTGGGGTTGAGGAAAGAGGAGGACCTCGCTCTAACAAAGATAGGGCAGAATCAACTTAGACACAAGGGGAAACTGCGGGACTTAGAAAAGCACTACAACCTACTTCTTCCTCGACTTCCCTTTAAGAAAAAGAAGATGGAAACTTAGCCGATTGATTAGCTAATGGAAGACTTTATAACACACTAGGAATGGAAAGAGCGGATTCAAGCTTTGAAAGGAATTCTGCCCTAGCCGATTAGAAGGCTACAGACCTAATATCATAGTGGATGTCCCCTTACTTCACTTCAAGAGTTTCAAAGGATCAAGGAAGAGGCAGCGAACCAGACTATTTCGCTAGGGAAATGGGACTAAACCCGAAAGCACAGACAGCTAATGGAAAGCGGTAGGACTAAGAGCTGTGGGACTAGAACTCACATTCACTCCAAAGAAATGAACGAATGGACTCCCTCGACTGCTAGAAGACTAAGAGAGGGTTGGAAAGCTGCTTACGGACTTCGGACAAAGAGAGGTACCTAATTGAAGGCTTAGAGCAAGACAAAGGCAGAATGGAATACCAGCCTAAAAGCGGGGCCAGTTAGACCAACTTCAAATGAGACAAGATCCTTTATATCGCATATCGTTCGTCACACACAAATGCAAGGCACTTCACCACCTGAAGGAAGGTGCAAAGCGAAAAACTAAGTTCTTGCTGCGGGAGAAGGCTTATTCGCTGACTGAACTGATAAGCTTATCGGATTAGGACTTAGGGTAAGTTGGGGGGTGCGCCTTAGCTTAAGTTAAGGGTGAGTTCCTCCTTGAGAGAGATGGAATGATGCGAAAGCTAATGTAGGACTAATAGTGAGGTGGACTCATAGAACGAATTGAAGGCTTACAAGCCCGGCTAGGATTATTCGCTTACTGACTGCCTGGCTGATAACCTTAAATGAAAGGATTAGGCCAGGACTCATACGATTCGAGTAGGATGAAAGGCAAGGATGATAAGCTTTCCTCGCGTACTGGCTTATTCGCCGAGCAGGAAAGAAGAGACCTCTCTTATGCAATTCTCGAGGTTCACCAGGACTAATCTCGATTGCCCTCTTCCTTTCAAGAGGCAAAAGCCCCTTTACCTTTAGGGGTCTCAGATGAGCTTTCCTAATGCCTTCATGGTATGGTGGGAAACTGCTTTTGAAGAGATCCACGACACGAAGCGGAAGAGCTAAATTTCAAAGCGGCTTCGGAGCGCAAGGAGAGGGATGGGGAAGCCCCAAGCTACGCTAATCGAACAGACCTTACAGACTCTACTTCGCTGACTAGACTGAATAGCGCCAGAGTTGGACTTGAATTTCACTTCTCGCAAAGGAAAGAAGCGCTATGAACCTTCCCTAGATTCTTATCTTAAGCAAAGATGCACAAGCTGTCTCTATTATACGTCACCGAAAAGACATCCCGCGGAACAACCAAAGAAAGAAAGCCATTTCTAATAGAGGTGCCTACGCGTCTTGATAGAGGGGCGATCATAGGTTCACCTAGACAAGAAGGTGGCAACGGGAAGCAAGGCAAAAGCTCAATCCAACATACCTTGCAGACTAAAAAAACTGGATGAGGGTTGGGTGGAACAGCCTTTCTTGAAGCAGTTCCCTGCCAATCGAAGACCTGAATGTAGCAGCTCCAACACTAGTAGAGGAGCGGGGACATCTCAAAGTAGCCTAGGGGCCAAAAATAGAGAGTTTTGAAGGGAATTGCACTGGAATGCTAGACTCAGTCCAAGCATGAGAATGCCAATCAACTGTAATGGTCGCTCAACCAAGGACTCTGAAAGCACTTTTTCCAGCACTTGTGCCAACCAACCCAACCAAGCAAGCCCTTCTATTGGATACGAGATTGCAACCATAGCCATCTTGATTCGAAGAGCTTAGGGAGAGCAAACGGAACTTCACATACTCAATTTCTTGAGTAGCCAGAAGCAGTTCCTCAGAGGCTAGGGGTGAAAACTATTAAAGGAGCTATCACCGTCTAATCGTATAAATAAAAAAGACAAGAACTGGACTGATTTCCCTCGAGGTTACTTTCCGAGGAAGGGAAGGGTTTCGGTAAGGAAGCGTAGCAGCATCGGGGAGTCCTATTAAACCTCTATTCCATCAAGAAAAACAAGGCGCACTAAAAGCAGGTCTTTAAGAAACCAACCTGAAAGTAGGAAACTATCCTTGGGATCAGATTTCCTCATAGGCCAGCCAGGAGAAAAACCGCTTTCCAAAGAGATTCATGAGTTCCAACTCTTCCTTTGAAGGCGGAAGGCAATGAAAAAGAGAATAGAAGCAAGGGTATTTGACTCAGAGACAAGCGGGGAATACTATTTGAGGGAAAGGTAGTCCGGCTTAATTTACTAGTCATAACAGGTCAAAGCCCAATCGAACAGACCCTGCCTACTCCTAAGAGACTGGATGAGGGTTAGGGAGAACAAACAGTAGGGCTAACCTGATCTCCTATCTATCATCGATTAGCGAGAAGAAGGAGGGAATGGGACTTCAGTTGTAGGACTCTTCCCCCTTCTTGCTTTTGTTAAGGTTAAGGCGAATTGCCTTTTTCCTTTACTAGGCTACTTAGAAAAAGTCCTCTCCCGACGGCGCAGGAGGATTTCTTTCTTCTTTGATTGAGCGCGGTTCCTCATAATTGATGGTGCAGGGGCGATCTAAGGCCTCTTTCTTCTTGTAAGCGCCTTCGCAGCTATCTTTGCTCTCCATTGCCTTTCCTTTCGAAGCGAAGCCCCTCTCTCTCTTGGTCTGCTGCTAAGTAAGGTTCAATGCCCTTGTCGTTCTTAGATTGAGTGTCCCTCCTCGGTATCAGATGAAACAGCTGAGCTATCGATAGCGGTAGATGATCAAAAAGGCAGAACAAACTGCTTAACTGGGTGATGGTTGAATGAATGTGACCAAGCCGAAGGAAGGCCCATCTTTTGAAGCGAAAAAGCCGGGAACAAGGTTCAACTAGCATGTGTAGAGTTCTTAGTTCAAAGCTTGATTTCGGAATCCCCCTCCTCTGCTGCCTCTCAAGTAGGGTCACCTGATAGTCGAAATGCGCCCGATAACTTTTCTTATAAATGAGTCCTTCTTACCTTTTTTAAGGAACTCCTTAGGCCGAGAGAATGCATTGGTATGCCTGACTTTGCCTGCAAGGGTATACTAATAAGTAAGGCTTTCCCGGGATCTCTCCTTCTTGCATTGAGTGGATGTGTTACTCTCACTATACTTAAGGCATAGGTGTCTGGAAGAAGGCCATCAGACAGAGGGAATGAGTCAAAGATTTATAGGATTATGTCAGATCTTTCGTTGGTTGGCTTCAAATAGGGAGCTCGACAGAAAGAAATGAAGGTAATAGAAAAATCCTAGGACCGAGTGGAAGTCAGACGGGGAGCATTAGCTACGAAAGAAGGAAGAGCTTTTAGATCGTGAAGTGCTTCTCGCTTAAAGCTTAAAAGCAATGGAAGACTTTGAATGTAGTTGTTAGGAAAGAGATAAAAGAGTATTACAATAAAATGAAAGGAAAAGAGATTCTAGCTGGAGTTAAGATAAGAAAAGTCCTAGGGCACTGTGTCGCCTATAGCTTACCTCTCTTCTTCCTCTCGGTCGGGTTAAAGGGCTATTCATGAGGCTGATTCGTAGTTAGGCTTGGACTAATGGAAAGCAGAGCCGGCTTAGAGCTTAGAACTAGAACACTTTACGGAGAGGCGGAATAGAAAGATAACCCCAAAGCAAATGGCCATTACTCAGGGAAAGGGCAATGCACCTATACGACTTGGCCGACTTCGAAGAATCAAAAGATAGGGATAAATGGAAAGAAGGGAAATTCCTTGCCTCGGGAGAGCTATTACACATCCTCAAGTCACCCAAAAACCCGAGAAAGAAAAATAAAAGAATAAAGAGGGAGGAGGTAAAAAAGCTAAAGTAAAAGACAATTGACCCTTATCCGGAAAGAGTGCTACACCCGCAAGCCCAGGACCTCGCTTTGGACGGGGAGATTGGACCACATCGAAAGAGATAGGCCGAATTGGGTGAAGAAACTTCTGATACAGGAGAGGAAGAGCGGGGGGAGGTTGAAGCGCTTATATCACAGTAGTAGTAGCACTATGATTGGGTCCCACAGCAGCCGTAGCGGCATTGGCCTTTCTTTCTGTTGTCGCTGTGATCAATGAATACAATACCCTCTCCACTCAGGGTCAGGAACGGGATAAGAAGAAGAAGTAGGACTGTGGGTTTCATGAATTGAATTAGACAAAAAAGAATAGGCATCGAATCCGCCTTTTCAATCTCCCACTGTCTTGCGGACAGTAAAAGAGAAGACTCTTGTTTAGCTCTGATTGTACCCTCGACTTCGGATTCAAACTGAACTAAGACTGAGCACTATAGTATAGCTATAGCCGGAAGGATTTTTTTATCTTTTTTATCCAAGATAAGTCAAGGTCAAGTAAGTAGCCCAGGCTCTGTCACCTTGAAAAGCGAGTTGGATTGGAATCAACTAGAATGCTTTCCATCGTTAACACTAATTAGATTACTACGTACCTCGCTTCTGTAAATATCTGATAGGAGGATAAATATAACATAGAAGAATGGCTACCCGGTCCAATAAAGTGGATCCATTAGCACCTAGCAATTAAATGGTTTGATCTGATAAGGAATTATAAATACGATATCTGTACTACTACATTTATTAAGTTCTGGTATGATCCCTCTTTCGTTTCGACTTACTATTCGATCCTTTCTTTTAACCTAAAGCTATGTTGTAGGGTTTCCCCTATACTCTTTTTTTTAGACAGAGATAAAGTATGATATCACCTTGATTCTATCTTATATTCTATGTCCCACGACGCGGTAGGGCAAGCAGGGGAGAAGGACAAAGAGACTAATAGTTGTCCTGGAGGCGATGCGATCTAATATCGACTGGGGAAGTGAAGAAAAATCCATTAGCTTAGGTCCCTCCCGTGTAAGGCATGGCACCAAGCAAACATACAAAAAGCCTACTATTACTATAAAGTAGCTTCTTCTCGAACGGGGGATTCCATGCCTGATGGAATTTGCTCTGTTCTCTACTTCACTTCCCCTGCATTTCTTCTCGTAAATTGAATCTTAGTTTATCCGGTGATGGTGATCGCGTTGAAATACAAACTGTTGGCAAAAACCGTTGTCCTTTCTTCACTATGAGTACTCGTAACCTTTACCAAATCTCTTCTAAAATCTTTTAGAGGATACTGTTTATAGAACTTAGAATGAAGATAGATTCAAATGTTACAACATATATGGGTGAAGAACAAGACTGTCTCTGGGCAACAAAACCATATTAAGGTGAAGTGAAGCAGAGACAAACTAAAGCTTGCACCTCCGTCTTGGCTAGAATCCTTTTATCCTACAAGCCAATAGAGCAGCTAGCTCTACTTTAACTACGATATATATTCTTGTTTTGTTCGATCACAAAGAGTCAAACCAGCTACCGAAAGAGAGAGACTGAATCCGTTACCATGACTTTATATGATAGGATGATCAAGCAAGGATGAAAATCTACATGTTCCGACTCTATTCTTAGTTATATTATATATAGTGATGATCTTGGATTTCAATCCAAGGCTTTAAAGCCCAGGGTAGGGACTAATAAACCACTTTTCAGCTTCTGAGTGCAAGGAAATGGGGCCATCTCCCTATAGGCCTACTCTGACTATTGGCAGCGAAAGAAATACCATACAAAGATCAATTTCATCTTAGTCTTTTCATTTAAAAACGGGTGGTGAGTTCTAACTCTTCTCTCCCGCATCCTCTAGCTCTCAGTAGAGCCTTCACTTAAAAGGAAGCCCTTCCCTCCTCACCCTTATAAGATTCCCGTTTTTTCTCTATTCTACTATCTAGGTTAGGATTTTCCTTTGCTTCGGGCGTTACTATTCTTTTAATCTTTTAATGAGATGCCCTACCTTCGACCCGTTCCTGTGAAAGATGCTATGAGAAAACCCCTTTGTCTATCTATGAGCTTGTCCGGAGTCAGGCAAGAATACAAGGAGGAACCAGATCTCCGTCTTTTTCTTTGTCGAGCTTCTTTCCTGGCTTGATGAAGAAAAGTGACTCGCCGCAACTCTTCGAACCTATACTAGCTCCTTAAACTCCTCTCCTAACCCTTTAGCCTCGCTTGTCCCCTCCAAACCTTTCTTATGATGAAAGAAAAGAGGTTGATGCAGATGCACCCTCAAGTGTGGAAACTTTACTGGCTTCGGTCGAATACCCCAAGTCCTACCCAGGGGGGGTCGAGCACCCCTTCCTATTCGGTCAAGTGGCGTTCCTCTTCTTTCAGTTCTAGTCGCATCTTCGGACCTATTCCTTAAGGTCGAGCTAGTAATTCCTGCTCCTACTAAAGGAATTCAACTAGGGGCATCCCCATTGTTAGCTTCGATTTATGCCCTTCGATCCTCATACTGAGCTGCCTAGCTCCAAGACTTGTAGTTGAGCCTATTACTAACCTTTCCTAGCCTATGGGGAATACAAGGGGGAATCCTCACAGTCAGATAGCTATGAGTGAAAGAAGAAAGATAGTTTCGAGTTTACCGTAGCTACTTCTTCCCCTGGCATGAGTTTACCAGTTGGGGGAGAGAAAGAAGTTCCCCTCCAATCCAACACTTATTAGTCGAGTAGTAACCCCTCTCCTGCACCTGAAACTCGAAGTTAAGCTATTCTCTTGCCCAAACTCCCCTCTACTGCATTCCCGAAGTTCACAGTGCCATTCCTGTCTAAGAGCATCTTTGAACCTCAACTTCTGAGCTTAGTCTCGCTTCCACCCCCTATCCTACTTATTAGTTGAGCTTCGCCCCTTGGAATACCTTATAGAGCTGGGCAGGCAATCGCTTTGATTATCAGCTGCTCCCCGCCCATCAGCGAATGCGAGCCCTGCGAGCTTCGAGTGGAGAAAACGAGCCATCCTCACCAACTAGCTAATCAGACGCAAGCCAACAAAATTATTCCAGATAAGAATTCATATCTCTTTCTGAACTTTCAGTTGCTAATCTGTTGCCTCAGGAACCGATAGTCGCTTATTGCCGGGTTTAGAAGTAGTGAAAAATAATCCCTGGTTGATCCTCGTTGGATCGGATGCATGAATGTTCCCCAGGCAAAAAGCATAGCAGACAAACATATGCTTAATGACTGAGAGGTTAAACTAGCATGGTCTCACAGATTGAGACCCGGGATTCTGAGTGGGTGGGTTTCTAAGGATAAAAAAGAAAAGTTCCATTTCAATATACAACGTAGTCCAATCAAAAAAGAAAGGACTACTAAAGCATCAGTACAAGACGGCGGGCATTGATCCTGTAAGTGGGTTGGCTACCCATACTGCAGTGGTCGCTCGGATAGGTTACGGTGACTATCCCCAGAGGCCCAAAACCCTGGTAGCAGCAAGCCGGGTGAATGATGGTGGCTCCATACGGGAGGGAATACTGGGGTTGTTAGGGGCGCTAAAACTAAAATAGGTCTGAAAGCTGCAGAGAGGAGAGCGGAAAAGGCGTTAATCAAGAGAATACCCTGTACATGAAAAGGGCTCAGAATAGACTCTTTGCTTGAATGGCTTGTTTGCAGGTTTGACATTCTCTTTAGCAAAGAAGAAAGCACTACTTCATGGGAAGTTTCCAAAGGTAAGTCCGACGTCTCCTTAAGGTAAGGCAGTTCACTCGTAAGGCCTCATTCATCTCTTACCCGGCAAAGGCCTCTCTCATCCCTTGCTTATGCTGAATCGAGATTTTCTTGGTCTTCTTTGACCCTCGAGTTGAATGATTTCATCACCTCAAGCTTTTAGCTTGGAACAAGAATGGATAGAGTTGACTCAGCTGCGATTGCTCTTGGTCAGTCTGATTAGGATTAAGATTCTGCTTTCTGCTATTTCATGGAATCTTAGAGAGACTGGAGTAGGTAAGAAGTGGGGGAGGAGTGAAAAGCCGGTTAAATGGTTGATGCTTTCATGGTTAAAGAATCTCTCTTAGCTAGAGCTAGGCCACCTGCCTGACTATCTATTGTCTCAGCAGGCCTTAACCCGGCAAAAGACGACAGAGGCATAAAGGAAGGTTGATGAAAAAAAAGCGATGTTCTAGCTCTTATTTCTCTTGGAAGAAGAATGGCTGTTGTTGAATCAGTTTCAAGTGGTGGGATCATATTCATATATAATAGTGGACTCCCGTCTCCTTAAAGGAGCGATCTCTCCCTCAAAGTAGAACGAGCATAATCGAAGACAGATGGTAGCGTATTCTAAGTAGTTGATCTCACGTGCTATCCGAAAGTCTTCTTAGTCTTCGTCTGCTCTCAATGCCCGGACCAGGCTCTTAATTAAATGGAAATCCCGTTAGTGAAGTCACCCTCGGAGTTGAAAACGACTAAGCTTTTTGCCTTGACCTTGACACTAGTCTTAGCCTTTCCCAGGGCACCTTGCCTTCGTTCCTTGGCTTGGCGGGAAGGGCTACTAATAGTGGTGCGGTATCTGGGAACTCCTCTTTCGAAATGGGAAGAATAGCCTAGTAAACAGTGACCCTCGGGGAGGAAAGCAGCTCTTGCTCTTGTTCTCTTTGCTCTTTATAAAATGGTTTCTGTGAACAAGGAAGAGGGGCTGCTTTACTCTAGATCGAATGCGACTGGAGATTTTTATTTCCCAGCTCTAAAGGGAGGGAAGTCAACAGTCACTTTTGGGTATCAGAAAGTCATGAAAGAGAGAAGATGGTGCTATTGCCTTAGCTAGCTTGGACTAGGAAGAAGGAATTGTCTCTAGAACCCTTGGTTGGTCTAGGAACCCGAGAAAGGAGAATGTTCAAAGCGATACGATAAGAGAACAGGTCTTTTCGGATAAGCTGTTGCCCCTCTTCTGTTAGAGCTCTTTAGTCCCATCCCTACCAAAGAGGATCTCCCCTTAAAATAAAAGGGAGCGAGTGACTCTCGTCTCGGTCTTCTCGAAAGGGAATTCTTTGCCCGGCGGGTGAGAATCGGTAGCTCTTAGAATAGTAGTAGCGGTGTGACTGTGACTTTCTTCTTGAAAAGACTGCTCCCCTGTTGTCACACCACTCCCTGATGCGTACCTGGTATTCTGTTTCTGTTAGGATTGAATACGAATAAGCTCTTCTTTCATTGTGACTGGTAGCTGCCCCTACTTTGTTTGGGATATTGCCTTAGCTAGCTTGGCTCGCATTCGACTGGACTGAGAATTGTGTATATAAAGAAAAGACTGGCTACTGGCTTGAAACCGAGGGACTGCTCGGAATGACTGCATTTACCAAGCATTCCTACTCTCACTATGCTTAGGACATCGGATTCGTGCATTCTAGTGCATCGTTACTTCTTTACTTGCGTGGATTTCCTTACTATTGGAAAAGTGCCATTAGTTGGAAATTGAATCTAATCTAAGCGATGTCAATGAAAGAAAAAGAAATTCTTTCTAGAGCTAGAGGAGTGAGGCTAAGCTATATGCTACCCTATCTTATTAAACCTGAAATGAAAGATCTTGAGACTGGGCTAGAACAAAGGGATACTTTTCTCTTTAAAGGTAGCCGGCTGCTACTAATAAGAATAGAACTCCTTTTTGAGGAAAGACCTTCCCCTTCTTTAGAAGTGAAAGAAAGCGCCTTTGAACTCCTCCCTTATCGTTAGCCCTACGCGGGAAAGCATTTAGCTATTCGTAGATGTAGGGGAATCGATAAAAGCATCTTTGAAGAAATTATATAATAAGATATTTTCCTATGCTTTTTTAGTTATAAGAAGAAAGTCTCCCCTTGGCTACTTACTTAGGTCAATCAGTCCCTCTTTCCTTTGTAATATATTCATTCTTGCGAAATGAAGATTGTATACTTTCCTATTGATTTAGGAGCTATTTCTTTCAATATAGGAAGATTCTATCTCCTCTCGTTAGGCCTCATTCATCAATATCAATAAGAGTAGCACTCTTTACGCCGAGAAAGAGTCCTTAGGCCGACTTTCTTCCTTAGTCTCTCTAAGCAGAGTAAGCTTCCTTCTCCTTCTCATTCTCCCCCCTGCCCTACATCATTAATGGTGCTAAATCACTTCCTTGCCTTAGCCTTTTAAAAGGTGCGTAGCGCTCTTGAGAGATGGGATTCATACCCGGAAGCGGGGAAGACAAGGTTTAGAATCTTGGTGTCAGGTGCAGCCCAGAGGAAGCTGCTTGAGAATCTAGCTATTTCCTGCTTGGCCAAGCAGGAAATAAGTGCTTTGTCGGTTGAAGGTGCTCTCTTCTCTACTCTCTAAAGCTTCTTTAATGGGAAGCCCTGAGCTACCGCTCCCTCATACCAGGGATATCACTAGTGAAGCCTTACCTTCAGTTAAATATTATAAAACCCTTCGCCCTACTAATAAAAGGCCCTATCTTGGATTCGTTGAACTTTCACTCGAGCTTGAGTCTTCGCTTGATCGGGTACTCGTCTATCGCGCTTAGAATAGAGGATAGGATACATCCCTTTGGCGTCTGGGTTTCGGTGGTAGGAGGAATCCCCATAACTGCCACTGCAATAGCCCTGTCTTCTCTGTCCGGAAAATATAGATAGCTTCTTCCCTTAGCTAGGTACGGCTCTTTCGAGCAATCAATCTGCTTATCACTTCCAAATAAGTCACTTCCTGCTAAAAGTGGAGCTCCTTTTGGGGTAGACTACACGAGTCTTATGAAAAAGAGCGGAGGACTATATAATAGCAAAGGCTTTCTGGTCGATAAGTCAACAGATCTTCCCCTAGAGAAGACAGAGGAAGCAAGCAATCTTCTACTACCATCACTTCCTGACTCACTTGCTCAAACGAGAGTTTCAATTCCGGAACTAGTGCCTGCTCATGGAATCGCTGCTTTTGCCGCTTGAAAGCTTGTCTAAAAGTCTTAATCTTTCTTAAGTTAAGAAGCCAGAGCAAGTGCATATAAAAGTTCGCCTAATACTCGAATTAGGTTCTCCTTCCACTTTGACTTCGACTATTGCTACTTCTTCGACCCGACCCCGAGATCTCGAATTCTTAACAGACAGAGACTGCCCTTTAATTAGCTTGTTGAGGAACGGGCTTGACTATACTATATAGGGCAGCCCCAGAAAAAGTATTTTGGGAAGCACATGGCATGGGAAGCATGGTAATACGGACAGCCAATCCTTAAGAAAGCTATCTCACCGGGGTCCGGTTAGTCGACCTAAGCTAAGCACTGAAAATGAGGGGAAATGGCTTTTTAAACGATAAATGCTAAAGCAGCAGATCGGGAAGAAGCTCCTTATTCCAGGGAAGCTTTAAAAGATAGGGAGATTTAGATTATATGATATTCGCGGCCTTTCCCTATCTTACTAATAATAAAAAAAAGGGCTGGCTTTTCGCTCGGTTGATTACTGAAGAAGGCTCTTGTCTCGGTAAGTCTGTTCTAGGCACTCTGTCTTTCCCCCTTATACCTTATTATTATAAAAGAAAGGGTATCAGACTCTCGATCGAATGTGATTGCACCTATCCCTGCTTTCTTCGGTGCTGATACTGCCTCTTACTCTCGTGGGTAAACTCCTACTTTCTTAGTCAGAACTTCTCTGTCTCAACTGGTGGACCTATCTATCCTATTTTTTTAAGAGATAGGGGCTACATTTGCTATTCCCGCGGATTGCTCGTATTTCTTTACCCCAATTATTGGTTTTTCTTTTTACTTTGTTTCAGCTCTTCCTTCATCTTCACCTTCCAGTACTAATCTATCCTTCTGGGGAAGACCCTTCATCTTACCAGGGAGCCGGCCGTGCTCTTGCCCGCGTGGTGACTTCTTTCGCGAGTGAAAAGCATTGGCATTCAGTTAGTTAGCACTACCTTCTTAGACAAAGAAGTAGGGCTTTCTCTTCTTCGACTTACAATTACATGTCTTACGCATCCTACTTCATTGGCATTCTATTAAGGTAAGGCGCAGTAAATAAGTAAGAAAGTAAAGCAGTAAAAGTAAAAGCTCAAGCTTACACAGTCAATGAAGGAGCACTAGCGTGAAAGGAAAGACAGGCTGCCTACTTTATATACGATTACGATAGGATATTCTACCCAGCCAGCAAAGTTAGGAAGAATACACCCGCCCCTCCCTTGTGCTACTCCTACTCCTACTCCTGCGCTATTCAATCAATGCTTTCGGGAATAGTCTAAGGTAGGGATAGCACTCAATTCCTCCTTTGAGTAGTTTCATCAGGAATGGAATATTCCAAACCGGGGAGATCAAACTGTATCGATTTCACTGGCAAGAGCCAGCTCGGACGGAATGCTTTCGGCTTCAAATGCGGAAGCTCCTGACTCGAGGAAAGGTTCATCATCCGATTCTGTGCCATCTGGGCTTGGTTCCCTTTAATAAGAATAAGAAGAGGGTTGGGTTAGTTCGGATTACATTTACCTTCTCGATGCGAAACCTTAACTTAATATAGGAATGGCCAAGAATCATCGATTTCGGAGCTCGTATCGGGGAACTTGCTGACATAAAAAGCTCAGGAGATGTGGCAGAAGATCCAGCTCTCGAGGAAGCGAGGGACTTGAACTTGAGGGGGAGAAAAATGCTCTTTGAAAGCTTTCCCGTGCCTCTCTTACTTTCTAGTCACATAGCCAGCTGCCATTTCGCTTGCAGCCATCAAGACTGAAGGCGAGTCAAGAAGGAACGGAGAGTTTACAGTTCAAAACCTGGAGTGAAATAGTCTGGTTCTAACGAACCTGGCATCCCACACAGAAGACGATTTTTTTTTGATAGCAGACTTTCTTTTTTCCAAAGGAATGAAAGTACTTACTTGATAGAGTAAGGGAGTTAGAATGCGCTTTGGTTCACAGGTTTGGTGGTATATCCCTATATAGATAGATGGGCTCTGTAGTCGGGCTTAAGCCAGTTTCACCGAGGGTTTAAGCAGTGATTAGGTACGAGCAATAGTCTGATTAGGATTCTGCTGGAACTGCGCTCTCTATTAAGAGCATCAAAGCATTCGAACTAAAGAGATAGAAAGAATAGTGTAGTGTTTAGTTCCTTTGTGCCCAGAGGACTTGAAAGAGCTTCGGATTCTAGCGATCCTCAATTCAAAGTCGTAAGTCTTTCGCTTGACCGAGGGCTCGTTGGTCTTGGTTTCGATTCCAGAGATCGAGATTCGAATAGCAGTTGGGAAAGGGGATTTGGGCTAGATCGGATTTCGGATAGTGCATTGCAATTCATAACTTTTCCTTCCTCTATCTCATAGTACGGAGTAGAAGGTCGGGGAAAATTACCGCTGAAGTGATGCTTTAGGAAGGAGAATGGCTAATGGCTGCTGCTAAGCCTTTCAACTCCCTGCCACGAACGGTAGCTGCGCTACAGCAATTCCCTTTTTATCATAAAGTAGAAGGAATTTTCTCTGATTCGTGTTCGCAGATAAGATAAGCTGAAGAATATACCGCAAAGCAAAGACAAAGAAATAAATGAGAGCGGTCATTTTGCATCAACCATTTTCGAGGAAAAGAAGAAGCGAATCAATCAGAATGGAGACAGGGAGGAGAGGCGAAAGAAAGATTGTCGAGCCTGCAAGCAGCAAGCAACAACGGCTTTTCAGCCGTTGCGCGCTAGCTTATAGTTTAGGGGTATAGTAGGGGTGCCCCTTTCTAAAACTTATATTTAGGTAAGCTTTTTTTGGAACTTTAGTTTTGGAGTTTTCCCCAACCTATACCTTACTAATATTACTATTAAAAAAAGGGGCTTACGTTTTTCAGCCGCATCGCACTGCCGCATAAACAATGGATCCGCTGGGCTGGATGAGCAACCTTCTCTGGAAAAGAATAGTGAAAAGCCATGTCACTTGGAACGGAACTGGTTGCTTACTTACTTTTAGTAAGACCACTTTGGTAAGCAAAATTCGATTAGATAGGCATGGTTGCTTACAAGACAAAAGCCAGCTTCTAGATGTTCTTTGCCTGAACATATAGAGGAAGCAACCTTCTATCTGGCCTCTGTACTAGTAGTGGAGTGGCTTGCTACTTTCAATCAGAAAAGGAAAATGGAGCAAGGCAAGGGAGAAAGAAGTTGTCCCCTCTTCTCTGGTAACCCGCCACCGCATATGTAGAAAAAGAGGGAGCGGGGAAGGAAGAACAACCGTTTGACTTTGGCACATGAGGTGGCGGGTTTGGCTAGGTAACATAATGGAAATGTATCGGACTGCAAATCCTGGAATGACGGTTCGACCCCGTCCTTGGCCTCGGGGAGTGGCGAGCAGCACGGAATTTTAATTAATCAAATGGCATAAGGGGGCTTTCCTTTGTTAGAAATCCACAGACAACATACTGGAACTTCCAAACCAAAGAAATGCAACATGAGAAGGAGCTTTTTACGTTACGCTTCAATAGAATGAATTCAGTAAGGGTAGAATACGCCCCATGGTTGATCGAAGGTCCTATGCCACTTAAACTCAAATCTATCTTACCTTCAATCCATCTTTGTTCAGCCAGCTCATAACAAAATGTTAGACCGGGCTGACACAACCAAATTGGTTGAAGAAAAGGAAACCCCAGCGACCAAGCACTCCCACCCCCAAAAGTGGAGACCGAACACCGCCAGGTTGTCGAGGACACGTCTGAAGAGGAGGCGGGCGCCCTCTAAGTTGACCACCCTACCCACTAATGGACTATGAGGGGGGCAGGCGAACGGGAACCGACCGAGAACCCGAACCGCTTCACTGGCTGACCCCTTCATACTCGATTCATTAGGGTCGGGGATGGATGGAACCAATCAGAAGTGCAAATCGCGCAAGCGAAGCCGGGAAACGGACCGCAGCGCAACGACTAGGACTCGTGTCGGAGGAGTTTTGAGCGTGAGCTACCACTCATGCAGCGGCAAGGACCCGCAACTCTCGAAGGGGCCACCAACCGCCCGAATCACTGTAGCAAACCCTCCCTTTACTCAATGGATAGCGCTTATCCTCTTTCAATCAACAAAATGAGAAATAAGAAAAAAAGAAAAGAAAGAGGTCTTTATTGAAGAGGCTTTGCACCTGAAATAGGACTAATGAAAATCCAGAAGAATGGGTCTGGGCTTTCAAAAAGATGAAAATGCAAAGGGTAAAGAGAAAGTCTTTTGAACAACCAACCTGACATAAGGATTCTAGCTCGCCCACTTAGAGCAGATGGAGATTCTCGGACGGGGAAAAGCGGCACTCGACATCTATTAAACAACACCAAGAACAAAGCCATACCATGCCCTCGGGAGAAAGACGTGATGATTGCCATGAATGCTGCCTTCGAGGACGTGTTGTACAAGAAGGTCTTTGCCGATTCCTATCAACATGGTGCACCCCTCAGTAGAGGGGCGTGAAAAGGCCGTGGAGACTTTGACCGAATGAATAGGGATCAATTGATAGACATTTTGATTGAGGAAGAGAATCCAGGATGAACGCTTTTTTCGTTCGCTATGTGCTGACTGGATGCGTACTCGCGTGATCGATCAATGGACGGGGGAATTGCGTGAATGACGAGACCGGCCTAACCTAAAGTAAAGGCTCTTCCCTCTCTTGATGGCGAATCTTGATTGACTGACACTAGGAACCGATTCGGAGAAACAAGAAGCATGACATGAGATACGCGGCGGAAAAATTTCCGATAGCGAATTACTTGACTCGATGGATGGGGGGGGGCCTCCAACTCAAGCACGAAATCAATGTTGAGTCCACAATCATCGAAAGGGGCACCACCAAGCGAGATCGAGACCAGCACCTTGTATAGGGTTCAAAACCC